TGGTGTTGGTGGTGGAAACGATGAGCGTGAACAGACGCTGAATCAATTATTAACTGAAATGGATGGATTTAAAGAAAATAAAGGAGTAATTGTAGTTGGTGCTACAAATCGTGTTGATATTTTAGATGCCGCTTTGTTACGTCCTGGAAGATTCGATCGTCAAGTTACAGTTAATTTACCAGATCGATTAGGGCGTATAAGTATATTAAAAGTTCATGCAAAAAATAAACCTTTAAGTGAAGATGTCTCATTAGTTCAACTAGCAAATCGAACTCCTGGATTTTCCGGTGCAGATTTAGCTAATTTATTAAATGAAGCTGCAATTTTAGCTACCAGATACAAAAAGTCAACAATTTCAAAAAATGAAGTTAATCAGGCTATTGATCGAATTATTGGGGGTATTGCTGGTACTCCTATGGAAGATAGTAAAAACAAAAAATTAATAGCATATCATGAAGTTGGACATGCCATTACTGGTACAGTCTTACAATCACATGATGAAGTAGAAAAAATTACAATTACCCCACGTGGTAACGCAAAAGGCTTGACCTGGTTTACGCCAGAAGAAGATCAAAGTCTAATATCTCGTTCAGCATTATTAGCACGTATTATAGGAACATTAGGTGGTCGCGCAGCTGAACAAGTTATTTTTGGTGATCCAGAAGTAACAACTGGTGCAAGTAGTGATTTACAACAAGTTACGAATTTAGCTCGACAAATGGTTACGCGGTTTGGAATGTCAAATATTGGTCCAATTGCACTTGAAGATGAATCTAATGGTCAAGTATTTTTAGGTGGAGCCATGAATCAAAATTCTGAATATCCAGAAAGTATGGCTGATAGAATTGATGATGAAGTGTGTAAAATTATTAATTATTGTGAACAAAAAGCTCTTCAAATAATTGTGGATAATCGTGTAGTTATTGATTTAATTGTTGAACGATTATTAGATTTAGAAACAATGGAAGGTAATGAATTCCGTGAATTATTAAGTAGTTATACGATTTTACCAAATAAAAATTTAAAATATATTTCAAAATATAAAACTTCTTTTAATTAGAAATTAAACAAGCAAAAATATAAACCAAATTAAAAAACATACTTATAGTATTAAAAATACGGGTGTAAAAAAAATTTATTTCAAGATAATCGAGATTATATTGAAATATTAAAAATTTTAAATATTGCTATCTAAACCTTATAAATATACAATTAATATAAATATCTACCGGTAAAAATTAAGTTTAATTTTTACCGGTAGATATTTATATTAATTCTAATTTACAATACATTTAAGAGTCTAAAGAAGTTTATGGCAAAAAAAAGTATGATTGAAAGAGAAAAAAAACGAATTAAGCTACATAAAAAATACGAATCAAAACGTCAAGTATTATTGATGGAATATAAGAATACAAGTGATTTTAATTTAAAATTAGAAATTCATTCAAAAATTCAACAATTACCAAAAAATAGTTCGAAAATTCGGATTCGAAATCGTTGCTGGAAAACCGGTCGTCCGAGAGGTTTTTACAGAGATTTTGGTATTTCACGTCATGTTTTACGTGAAATGGCCCATAAATGTTTATTACCAGGGGTTACAAAGTCTAGTTGGTAAAATATAAAAATGATCTCCAAATTATAAATTTAAACTATAATTTATATATAATTTATTAGAGTATCCGTAAACTCTCTAATTGGTTAGTAAAACATACTCTAATTCCTTAGAATCCCTTTATTTTAAATATTTATATAATAAAAAAATATTATTATGATTACTGATTTTCAAGTTTATACAGCATTAATGTGTGCTTTATTAGCAAGTGTTTTAGCAATTCGGTTAGGTGCTACTCTTTACCAATAATTTAAAACGTGATCAAACATTTATAGATTTAATTGATAATTATGGTAACACAAGATTTAAAAAAATTCTCTTCACCTGTTTTTCCATTTACTGCAATTGTAGGTCAAGAAGAAATGAAATTAGCTTTACAGTTGAATGTTATTGATCCAAAAATTGGTGGGGTCATGATTATGGGAGATCGTGGAACAGGGAAATCAACAACAATCAGAGCTATTGCTGATTTACTTCCAGAAATTGAAGTCGTAAAAGATGATCCTTTTAATTCTCATAAATCAGATTTAGATTTAATGGGAAATGAAGTAAAAATGGCAATTCAAAAAGGTGAAGCATTGGAAACAGAATTTATTAAAATTCCAATGGTAGATTTACCACTAGGAGCAACCGAAGATCGTGTTTGTGGGACAATTGATATTGAAAAAGCATTAACAGAAGGGATAAAAGCTTTTGAACCTGGATTACTAGCAAAAGCGAATAGAGGACTACTTTATGTAGATGAAGTTAATTTATTGGATGATCATTTAGTTGATATTTTATTAGATTCAGCTGCTTCTGGTTGGAATACAGTTGAACGAGAAGGAATTTCTATCCGTCATCCTGCTCGTTTTGTCTTAGTGGGATCAGGTAATCCTGAAGAAGGTG